AACTAGTAACTAATCCCAACATAGAAGTACTGAAAAAACTCATATAAGCAAAAAATCTCAAATACCCGTGATCATGAGACATATAATTATCACTATAAATAAGAACCAAAATTCCAACAGTAGTGATTAGTATTGACATAATAGAAGTAAGTGGATCGATCAAGTATCCGAATTCTAACGAAAAATCATTATTAATAATCCAAGACCATACATATTGATAGACAGAACTACTATTTATTTGCTGAATAGAAAGATTCATGGAAAAAATCATGACTATACTTAACAACAAAACGCTCTGAAAAGCCCACATACGGCGAAGACTTTTTGTTGCCGTCGGAAAAAGAAGAAGTCCCAACCCTATTAACATAGGAACTGGAAGTGGAAGAAAAGGTATTATCCACGCATATTGATATGTCTGTTCCATAAAAAAAGTTTTTTATTCTTAATTAATTGTTTCCGATTCACCGGATCTTACCTTTCGAAAAAGTCAATAAAAAATCAAGATATGCACTAACTGATTTAAGAAGTTTATATTAGTATTTATTAATATTAATTATTCTGAGTCTTTTCAAAACCGTTCAAATATTCAAAAAAGAAGTTACAATTGGTCAAATGATATGACCAAGTGACATATAAAAAAACGAACACTTATAATAGGAAAATAAAAATAGAATAATTTATCGTAATCAAAATTTATATTCATAGAGCAAGGATAAAAATTTAGCCTAAAAAGAGTACTTGATGCTGATAGGAATTATAAGATTAACTAAGGTCATCGGTCTAATGAAAAAAACTCTTGATTTTAGTTAGTTTATTTCAATTCATTAACTAATTTTCAATTAATTAACTAATTCATTATGGGATTGATTGTTTTCCATTTCAATCAAAACAATTTATTAGTAAAGTTTAGAAAAATATGGAACTAAAATGAACTTTTTAGCGAGAAAGGATCAAAAATGACTAAGATCCTTTTTTATCAAACCACGTATCTTTTAACAGATTTATTACTAGTCTCATTCGAATTTTAAAATTGAATTTAGTTGTATTTTTTTCTAGTTTGACTATCAATTTATTAGTCAAAAGTACAATCCTGGTATTTTATTACATGTAAATCAAGTATAGAATGCCGAAAATAAAGGTCTTTTAGATTCTTTTTTTATTTTATTAAGTTTGATTTGATTTCTATGACATGCAGATTCTAAAGATATAACTTTGAGAGATAAACAACGCGAACTAATAGTTCCAAACCAAAAATTTTTGGTTTTACGGAATATTTTGTTATTTCGAGTCATTTTTGATCCAGTTTTCATGGATCTTTGACATATCTATATTTCTTTTTTATGAAGAGAATATTTAGAGAAAAAATAGATAATGAATAAGAATAATAATAGAACAATAGATGTCTTTCACATCCAACTATAACAATGAGTAACTTCTTCATTTTTAAATGGCAGTTCCAAAAAAACGTACTTCGATATCAAAAAAGCGTATTCGTAAAAATATTTGGAAAATGAAAGGATATTGGGCGTCGTTAAAAGCTTTGTCATTAGGGAAATCTCTTTCTACCGGGAATTCAAAAAGTTTTTTTGTACGACAAACAAATAAGTCCTAAAATATTGGAATAATCGAAATGCATTTGATTCAAAAAATTGGATCAGTAATTTGTTAATATAAAATCAAAGTTCATATTAATATGAAATAGAATCTTAATGTTATGTCTAAAAGAATAATTCTTCTATTTTCTGAATTCTAAATCTAAATAAAAAAATAAATACAATTTTTTATTTTTTTTTTTTATGTTTTCACTCATATTTTGGTGGTGGGGAGTCTTTTTTTCCCCATCGACCTTTACAATTCCAATAAATAAAATTTTTTATCTTTTTCGGGAAGGGCAGATTGTTGAAACTAATGGATTCCATGTTAAAAACTAACTTCTTAATTTATTGCATTTACCATATGTAATGGATTTACCATATATCTCCAATTTTCAGATCATCAATAAAAGAATCAATAAAAGAACTTGATTGTTGAGATATTATTATATTATGTACAAGTGTCAATTTGCAGTACTCCAAATACAAAATAGTTTTAGATTCATTGAGAAAAATTCTTTTTTGTTTCAAATTTATGATTATGAAATCAGATAAACCAGAAATAATGACATGACAATAAGCGTAAAAAAGGAAAAAAGTTTTTTTTTTTTCTTTTTATTCTAGAGAGAGATTTCTATAGCTGCAAGAGTTCGATTTTAGAATCGCATAAACTACGTAAAAAGCCCTAAGATTGGACACTTAAAGGAAAATAAATGAAACTAATGAATCTTCAAATTGACTTTTGAACTCATTTTTTTTATCAATTTAATTTTTACTAAAAAAACATATTTGATTGAATTGACTTGTTCAATCTCGACTATTGAATATAAATAGGCTATTATGAATTCGAGCAAGCCGCTATGGTGAAATCGGTAGACACGCTGCTCTTAGGAAGCAGTGCTAGAGCA